GGTTTCCCTTCATACGGCTCGAATCATTCTCAGATGCCTGGAGAGGCATCCTTTCCTTGTTTGTTGGGTTGGTTCACGCGCGCGCAAACGAGCACCAGCCGCAACAGCAGGGAACTATGACCAATAGAGTCAGACACTTAGCTACATCCGCACGCAAAAGGAATGTGGTTCTGGTTGAGGCTTTCTTTCCCTTAAAAGGGGGCGCGGGACGTTCGCGGAGTCTGTGCCTTCCGTACCACCACAAGACTGGTCGTTCTTGGGCGGATCCCGCCCCTAAACATAAGGGATAGGGGGAAGGTGGCCGGGCCTATCATATCAAAAGGGTTGTAGAAAGAAAACCCGGCCACCTATTTCATTCGACGTTCCGGGGCAGGGGCCCGCCCGATTCGACCGACTTTTGGATAACAAAAAGGCGAGCTGATCTGCTTTGATCTTTGATCAAGGAAAAAGCCCAGTCAGCCACCAACTCGGTGCGGGTCACGTGACCTACAGCTCGGCCTTCGCTTTTTGAGGCTTCCTCTACCCACATCTCTATGTGCCCGCAGCACTTCCATATGGAGAAGAAAGATAGGCTTACCATGTTCCATCAATAGCACCTAACCTATGCCGATTTTGGCGGACCGTGCTCCACCCCGGTGAACTCATGCGGTTCCGACGTGCCCAGAGGCCAGAGGCGAAATCCGTTCACGGTCCGTAGGACCAACACCATTCGAAGGTGGGTGGCCCGCCCCGCCTAGAACAGTCATGTTTGACTGGGCTTACACACATTCGCTCACTTACGCTGTCCCCCCTCCGCTCACCCTAGCCTCGGGCCTTTTGCTCTTCTAACGTAAGCTCCAAGGCTTCACACCAAGTCTTCACTGACATAATATGCATGCTTAAGTAGGGTCAGGCGGAACCGTTGTTGCCTGATGGGAACTTCCCCCATATTGCTATCAATGTCTTCATGTCGCACGACCTCTTAACATTACACCACTGAATCCCCAATCCTTTGCTTGCTGTGCAGTGACAGTACCAATATCCACTAATCGTTGTTTCCAGATACGGTTGCCGGTTGACATCTCTTCTAATTCGTCGATACGAGAAGCAAATTGTTGTGTGGAGGAATCAATATCTCGACATAAGCCAATAGGCAGATCTTGTGCCACTCCACCTGGTCGTATGAAACTGGCATGCATCCTGGCTCCCGAGACTCTTTCATAGAATTCCAACAATTTCTCCCGCTCCTCAGAAGCCCACAGGAACGGAGTTGATGCTCCCACATCCATAGCATGAGTAGTTAAAGCAAGTGAATGATTTGAAATTCGAGTTATTTCACGGAATAACACTCGTATATATTGAGCTCGTAATGGTACCTCGCAATTCAAAAGTCTCTCTACGGCTGAAGAATGAGCGTGTTCTTGGGCCATCATAGAAACATAGATAGGGTCGACGACGGAACGAACAACGAAACTTTTCGACAGCTTTTTCGTACACGTTCACTTGCATCACATACACAAGTGCTCTCTGAACCGTGCAATAAGGTCACCCATAACACGGCTCTCCCACTTGAGTTACCTTAGCCCCAGGCCATGCTATTCAATGATATTGGAAAAATGGCAGCGTAACGTAACAACTAGTATTGAAAGCTGGTCGCCTTTTGAGGGAGCCCTTCATTCAATAGGAGCCCTCCTTCCCTCTTTGCGACCTCATCACTTCAATTTAAGCGCAAACCAATTTCGTCACCGGGCGGAGCGCACCTTTGGTACTTCAGTAGGGCGAGCTGTTTGATAGTGACTTCTTTTCAATAGGAGCCCTCCTTCCCTCTTTGCGACCTCATCACTTCAATTTAAGCGCAAACCAATTTCGTCACCGGGCGGAGCGCACCTTTGGTACTTCAGTAGGGCGAGCTGTTTGATAGTGACTTCTTTCGTTTGGTAGGGCGACGAAAGGCTACTTCAATCTAGGAAACAGCCGGAAACTCGAGAGGGTCGCCTTTGGAAGCGTTCGCCGGTAACCAAAGTTCAGTAGGGCGAGCTGTTTGATAGTGACTTCTTTCGTTTGGTAGGGCGACGAAAGGCTACTTCAATCTAGGAAACAGCCGGAAACTCGAGAGGGTCGCCTTTGGAAGCGTTCGCCGGTAACCAAAGCAAAGCGTATCGTTCCCGCAACCACTTTGGTACTTTGCTTATAGCTTTTTTAGGTTATGCAATAGAAGGGAGGCTTCGCTCTGGATCCCCCCTGCTTGCAGAAATGAATGTATCAGAAGGGGGTTCGATTTCCGGGCCGGGCAGGAGGTGAAGGCCATAAGAGAAGATTGCCCTCCCGGCAAGGGCAAGGAAGAGAGGAAAAAGGCGCTGTCATCTATCTCGACCAGTTTCCCGAGGCGTTGGAAATCCAGACCGGCTCAGAGAATCACTGGCGCTATTTAGCCCTTCGTTTCGCCAACAAAACAAAGAAGTCATCCTTGACGATTTCCCATTCCTTCCCTGCCGAGCCGCCTCTCTTCGCCATTCGAAGT